AATAAGTACCTCGGAGACAGAAAAATTCATCAACGGATTCTCTATTTTTTTCCATCTAATTCGTTTTTTTATAGGATAACAAAGCAAGATGGTTAGAAATCCTTTATTTTTTCAACCCAATCGCTCTTTTGATTTTGGAAAGGTATCTTTATCAATATACTGTTTCTTCTACACATTCATCTCCATATAGAAAACGGATAATCTAATAGTTAGGATTCACTAAAAACGAAATAATTCACTCGTGGGAGAAGCCTTTCCCGCATCAGGCACTAATTTTTTTTAACGTTTAATTAGATCGGGTAATCATTCAAATTACGAAGATAAGCTCGTTGCTCTTTCTTTCCCTAGAATTTGAACCATAGGGCTCGATCCATTTATTCAATCGACCAAACTTCCGAATTCATTTCGTTAAATTCAAAAAATGTTTGGTACCGATTTGGTACGAATGAAATATTCTCCGAATTCTCGATTGATACGACATGCTCTTTTTTCCATTCATTTCCTTTCAGGATCAGTCGTGGTCTGATAAACTCTACCGATGATGTAGACGAATTCCTTGCTTCATCCAAATATGTAAAAGATCCTAGCCGCACTTAAAAGCCGAGTACTCTACCGTTGAGTTAGCAACCCCCAAAATAGATATGTTATGTAGATACAATCGGGATCAAAATAAAATTCAAATAAAAAACTTTGATTGTAATCTGTAATCAAAATCTTGAATTAGCAATAAATCCAACAAACAAAGTTTTCTAATTGATTCTGAACATAAAAACAAAGAGATCAGATGACAATACAAGAAATTTTTAGATAAAATAAAAAGCATTTCTAGACAAAATATTATCCCTTTTTTTTTTTTGAATACAAATTTTGTATCGCAACAAATTCAACGAATCCTTGAATAAAGTAAAAAAAACCTATGTATTGGGCAGAAGACATACCACTTTTTATTGATTTTTACTTCACGATTGAATTAATTATATTTGTTCAATACACTCTTGTCAATATAAAAAATACAATTACTACAATTACAATGTAAAAAGAAACAAAATTTCATTTCATAATTTAATAATAATAATTAATAATAAATAGAAATAGTATAGAAATTATGAAATTGAAATATAAAGAGAAAAATATAAGTTAAGTATAACAAAAAAAACTTGTGTTGGATTGGCACTACATAAAAAATCTACATAAATAGATGAATAGAAAAGGAAGAATAAAAAAAGTTATACCAAGCTAGAACCTCATTCTCTCTTTTTTTTTATTTCATTAATTGAACTTCTTTTAATTAAGTCAAAATTCTTTAAAAACCTCTGCCCTCTTTAAAATATCATAAACGGTTTCCGTAGGTTGAGCACCTTTTTCAAGAAAATATAGAATAGCAGGAACGTTTAAATAAGTTTGATTCCTTATTGGATCATAAAAACCCACTTTTCGCAGATCTCTTCCCTCTCTTCTGGACCGAACATCAATTGCAACGATTCGATAGACGGCTCATTGGGATAGATTAGATCAACAGCAACCCCCCTTGGAAACGTATAGGAAGTTTTCTCCTCGTACGGCTCGAGAAAAATGATTCGAAGTTATGTATTTGAATGGCAAATCAAAAAAGTCCATAAAATCATCAAATGAATTAAATGAAGAATTAAGTCCTTTTTCTTTCCTAAAAAAAGAAAATCATTTGTATACTCATAACTCAAGTTAAATAACTTTCAAATAGCCAAAAAAAAAATCCTTTGGCATTTCATTTATTGAGCAGTCTCGAATACCCTTTTTTGTCTCATTTAGAATCGATTTGAATTCTGCATTCTGATTCAAATCCAATTGTTAATTGGTGCGACAATTCAAATTGAAAATAGAAAATAAAAGGATGTTTCCTTGTTCCGGAATCTTTTATCTTTGTTTTGAATCATTAGGTTTAGACCTTACTTCGTTGATTTTTAATCCTTTCAAAAATGACAGCAACATACCTTTTTGTTATTTCTTTCTATCAAAGAATCATATGAACGGCGGATTCCCACACGATATATATAATTTTTATCGAAAAGGTTTTATCAATCCCAACAAAATTTCCTTTAAGATTTGAAACTTGCCTGATTGGGGTCCTTTCGGTATCTCTGTCAAAGATATACTTACGAAGTTGTTCCAACTTATTGATTAACATTAACCCTAGACCCTTTCCCCTTAAGAAATGAATCAATACTTTCTACTCGAGCTCCATCATGTACTATTTCCATCACACCCCAACAAAAAATGCGGGTTCGAGTGGAGGAGAACAAAGGATGTCGAGTCAAGAGCATCCCTTAATTAGATTATAGAATGGTGGATATAAGAATCCACAACAGATCATGTCCTTCAAGTCGCACGTTGCTTTCTACCACATCGTTTCAAACGAAGTTTTACCATAACATTCCTCGAATTTGGAACCGCTATGCGGTTGATTAAGTTATAGAATCATGAATAGTCATTAGTTCAGTTAGGACAGTCGGCACATAAGATTTAGAATATATATTAAGTTATTTTTCATTTTTTTTTTTTCAATTTCAATAATGAAAAAAAAAATTCCAATTTGTTTTACATCCAATAAAAACAATAAAAATGAAAAAATCGATTGGAAAAATACAATTTCTTTTCCCGGAATGAATAAAAAAATAACAAACTTCCTTCTATTCTATATGAATATGAGGGGCGGGTATATGACACCCCCTTTTTTTGGAATTCAATTTCGTGTAATCTATAACCCCATCTTGCCTAAATCCCCAACAGATTCAGTTGTATCTGCGCGGCATTTGAACACTTATCATCCCTTTTTGTGAATTTGTGAAATTTAAAAAAAGATAAGATTCATTTTGGTTAGAATAATTAGCGGAAAGAATCAAATTCTATCCAATATTACACTTTAGAAACGGAAAAATACAATTTTTGAATTATTTACTAGAATTACACATGCCCTTACTCTGGGACGGAAGGATTCGAACCTTCGAATAGCGGGACCAAAACCCGACGCCTTACCACTTGGCCACGCCCCACTTTGATTTCTATTCGACACTAATAAAGACTAATGTTGTTATTGATTGTTCGTCAATTCCAGCCAAAATATCTAAAGAAAAAATTAGATTCTATTGTTAGTATTTTGACGCATGTAGATATAGAATTATCCTGAATTTATTGATCATTACATATAATTACATTAAGATATTGTATGAAAGTAGAATTTTTTCTATTCTCAAAAGAGAATGGAAAGTTTTTTGGTTGAGTGAGTAAGTTCAAAAAAAAAAAAAGAAGGATTTTTGATCTTTCTTTTTTTATTTTCTTCATTTTTTCCTTCTATGAAGAACTCAATCAAAATACAATTATCTTAAAAACAAAATGTCTGTTATGCTTAATATCTTAAGTTTGATCTGTCTTAATTCTGCCCTTTATTCGAGTAGTTTTTTCTTAGTCAAATTACCCGAAGCCTACGATTTTTTGAGTCCAATCGTAGATTTTATGCCAGTCATACCTGTACTCTTTTTTCTCTTAGCCTTTGTTTGGCAAGCTGCTGTAAGCTTTCGATGAAATCTTTCATCTTGTCCTAGAAAAATGAATGATTTTTTCGAGAAAAATGATGCGAATACTAATAATTGATAAGATCAGACAAATCTTACAGTATGAACTCTTGATTTAAACATGAGAATTCTTGGATAACCGCGATTCGGATCGCCTCCTTTTACCATTCTAACTATTTTGTTTGATTTTCCGTGAATGAAAAACCTTATTGTGATCCTCCACAGGTGGGTATAAAAAAAATTCTTTTCGATTTCTAAAAACTACCTTCTTTGGTTTTCGGTATCAAAATAGGATATGCGGTATAAAAATAGATTCTCTATTCTCTTTTTTCAAAAAAAAAATAATAATAATCTTGGAGATTGTGTAATGCTTACTCTCAAACTCTTTGTTTACACAGTAGTGATATTCTTTGTTTCTCTCTTCATTTTCGGATTTCTATCTAATGATCCAGGACGCAATCCTGGACGCGAAGAATAAAGGGGGGTTTCTTTACTTGATTTTTCATTTTATAAAATTAGAAATAAAAATAGATGAAAAAAAATAGAAAAAAATTCTATTTGATATTTGTAATTATATATAATTTGTAATTTTTTTTGAAAAAATCAAAAAGATTGAAAAAATTCGAAAGATAAATCAACTATTAAGTCATTAATGGAAACGGAAAGAGAGGGATTCGAACCCTCGGTACGAATGAATCGTACAACGGATTAGCAATCCGACGCTTTCGTCCACTCAGCCATCTCTCCCCATGGAAAAAAATAAAAAACTAATATTCAAAAATTAAATAATATAAAAATATTATATAAAATAATTCGAAATATAATTCTATAATAACAATAATATATATCTACAAAATATACAAGTTGTATTGTGTAATACAACTAGGTACAAGTTTTATCTGAAATTCCAATCAGTTAGATAAATTAGAAAGATTCAATAAAAGATTCACAACACAATCACAATATAAATTTGAGTTTATTGACTTATTCGAAAAATATATATATTATAAAATAAATACTTCGATGCCATTTCTTATTATCTTTTCTTCCCCCTTTTGCTTCCATTTTTTCGTTTTTTTTTCTACCGCTCTTACTTTATCTTTGTTAGTGAAATCTATAATCTATATAGTTAATAATTGATAAATCAAAAACTTTCAATTGAACTCCTTCTTTAGAATTCATATTTTTACTTATTCTCCCCCCGATCTTTCAAAATGGAAACTTAGGCAAGTACCTTGATATACACAAATTTAGTTTAGTTTAATAAAAAAAAAAAAAAGAACATATTTAATTTAGTTCCTTCATGCTTAATATACCTACTATAACTAGGATAATTAATTTTTTGCGTTTTTTACTATTGACTTTAATTATAACTTCCGTTTTATTTATAGTTCTGAGTAAGATAGGACTTATTTGAAGTTAATCGAATGAACAACTCAAGAAATCTTTATGTGGGATTCCATATATTTTTTAGCTCTTTATCGCGTCAATTGATAATTTTTGGTTATTGAGATTCATGGGCAATTCAGATTAATATTTAGAGATAGATATTACCTTTTTCTTTTTTTTTTTTCAAAGGAATTGAAATGATTGAAGTTTTTCTATTTGGAATTGTCTTAGGTCTAATTCCTATTACTTTGGCTGGATTATTCGTAACCGCATATTTACAATACAGACGTGGTGATCAGTTGGGCTTTTGATTAATTAGATTAATTAACAAATATTTTTTTAATTGACCTCCTGTAGATTAGAGAAAGTAGGAGGTCAAATCTAGATTACTGCTCAGTTATTTCAGTCTAATTCGATAATTAATTCGATTCGACCTAACAAGAATGGAATCGCGCTCTGTAGGATTTGAACCTACGACATCGGGTTTTGGAGACCCACGTTCTACCGAACTGAACTAAGAGCGCTTTCTTATCATAATAGATAAGACTGTAAAGAAACCTTTTTGTAACAAAAAACTACATCTACATCCTGCATGCATATACTTCATATAGAGTATGATAAAAAAAATGAGAAATTCTGTTTTTAATCGATTTTAATTAAAATGAAATTCCTCCTTACTTCTCAGAGGAAAAGTAATTAGGTAGGGATGACGGGATTTGAACCCGTGACATTTTGTACCCAAAACAAACGCGCTACCAAGCTGCGCTACATCCCTTTCAATTCAATTGGTTTTTATAGTGTAATTGTAAAGAATCCTTGTCTTGTTTTCCACATCGCTATTTCCTATATACATAATTTATCTTGCCATTTCCTCTTTTTGGTCTCATATCATATAAGGTATAATAAAAATATTTTGATATATCTGAAAAACCCGTCGTAAATTAAAAAATACTTTTCGGGAATGCTCAGCAGGAAGGGGCATGCTACTCTATTTTCTGAAAAAAAAAAAATATTTTATCTACCGGATCGTTGTACATTTATTTTAATTTGACTTAGCTTAGGGATTTTGTGTACAAACAAAAGTAGTCTTTTTTAACTTTAAACTATCTATGCATCTGATCGTAGATTAGATATGTATTGCCTTTCTTTTATATATTACATTAAAGAAAAAAAAACGAAGGAGGATTTTCAATGCGGGATCTAAAAACATATCTTTCCGTGGCACCGGTCCTAAGTACTCTATGGTTTGGGGCTTTAGCCGGTCTATTAATAGAAATCAATCGTTTTTTCCCAGATGCGCTGACATTCCCCTTTTTTTCATTCTAGTTTTTGACGTGGTAAGGGGGTAACGAAGATTAGAGATAGAATCAACTATCTGTGATTAATCCCCCCCCCTTATTTTAATAATATAAGAATATTCGAGGGGAGAAAGACGAAAAGTAGATTCAACCTCATCAAAACTTGGGATCCGGTTCGAATGAAAATCTCTAAAAAAAGGGGGAGAGTGGAAACGAAAATGTGAATCTAGGGTAATAGGTATCATACAGGCTATTAAAATGAGATATTGTGATTAGAAATATAGTTAGAAACCTTTTGATTACGGAGTATTTCTTAAATTTATTTACTATAATTACTCTATTGATTGTGATTGCAACGAAATCTTTCTAATTGTATTTGTATTTCGAGTTAGAAACTTCTATTTTTTGATTTTCCTTTCTTCTTCACTTCGGGCCGAAAATAATAATAGAAAGGTGGCTTGAATCAAAAATCCAAAGGAGGTTAGGTTGATGGCTGAGGGTAAAGATGCCCGAGTAAAAGTTATTTTGGAATGTACCGGTTGTGTTCGAAAGAGTGTTAATAAGGAATCAAGGGGCATTTCCAGATATATTACTCAAAAGAATCGACACAATACGCCTAGTCGGTTGGAATTGCGAAAATTCTGTCCCTATTGTTACAGACATACAATTCATGGAGAGATAAAGAAATAGATCGAACCGAACGTCTGCCTATCCTTCTTTCAAGGAAGGGGACAAAACTATTTTCGTTCTATTTTATATAAATAAATTATATATTTATATAAATATTATAGAAATATAAAATTTCTATTTTATATATTTATTTTAATTATATAAATAAAAATATATATATAGAAATAAATATATAAAATAGAAATAAATATATAAAATAGAAATAAACAAACCAAATCCTATTTCTTAATTCGAATTTTTTTTTATGTCCAACCGAAATAGGATTTTCGGTATATTATATTTTTTTATATTAAGGAATAAACTAAACAAACTATGAATAAATCTAAGCGACTCCTTATTAAACGCAAGCGACCTTTTCGTAGACGTTTGTCCCCGATCCAACCAGGGGATCGAATTGATTATAGAAACACGAATTTACTTAGCCAATTTATTAGTGAACGGGGAAAAATATTATCTAGGCGAGTAACTAGATTGACCTTGAAACAACAACGATTAATTACTCTTGCTATAAAAAAAGCTCGTATCTTATCTTTGTTACCTTTTATTACTAATCGCAAAAAATTTGAAAGAATCAAGTCGACTACTAGAACTGATAAATTTAGAAACAAAAATAAAAAATTTGAAAGAATCAAGTCGACTACTAGAACTGATAAATTTAGAAACAAAAATAAAAAATTTGAAAGAATCAAGTCGACTACTAGAACTGATAAATTTAGAACCGAAAATAAAAAATAGGTTTTTTTAGAAAAAAATAGGTCTTTATACAATTGATAATTGAATCAAAAACAAATTCTAATCTTAACTCAAAAATGGGTTGCTGGTTTGTTTTAAAAAATATGAGAATCTAGATTTGATTGCTGTGTCGTAGGATAATAAAAAATCGGGGAATTTTTTTTTGAATAGGTTTTTTGATTTTTTTTATGGATTGTATTTTATCAGACTAATTTCTACTCTACCCTCCCGGAGTTTATTCTCCGGGGAACTTGATTTAAATAATTTTGGGGGATGGATTCTTTCCAATCTTCTTTTTTTATGACCTCATTGGAAATCAAATCATATAAAGACAATTCCTATTTAATATAGCTATTTGCGCAAGTATTTTACGATTAAGAAGCGATTGTCTCTTGCGCAGATCATTTATAAATTTACTATAACTAGAACTAGAGTATAGCCCTTTTTTGCGAATTACTGCGTTTATCCGAGTGATCCACAAACGACGAAAATCTCTCTTTTTCCTATCTCTATCCCGCTGAGCCGAAACCAAAGCCCTTCTTTTCTGTTGAGCAATAGTTCGAGTAAGTTTTGAATGAGCCCCTTGACGGGATAAACAACTTTTTTTTCTACGTTTCCGAGCTATATATCCTCGTCTAACCCTAGTCATTGAATAAATGAAACTTTGATGAATAACTAATTGATTTTCTTTCTTTGAGTTATTCTTTTTTCCCTTCCTGATCGATCTATTAATAACAAAACGTAATTTTCCAATGTATAAAATAAAAATCCCAATGGCTTTTGCTACTATAACCTTCCCGACCACGATTTTTTCTTTTTTTTAGACATTTATTTTGCCTTGAAACAAGACAAAAAAATAAGAAATTGTATTGGTGTATCAAACAAATAAAAAAGAAATGTAAATTCAACTTAAATATAGATGAATAAAGAAATAGTGGGTTCCTTCGTTTCTATGGTTATTTCTTAAACGGTGAGGTCCTCTCTATACACCGGAGCCCTTTACTTCATTTACTGAATGTTATTGATAACTTGTACAGTTCAAACTTTTTGGCTCTACCCATGAATTATCCAGTAATAGGTCTTTTACAATGAGATCCACTTATACAGTAACGGTATTGAATTTTGAAGGTTAGCTAGATAGCTGGCCCTGTTAGTCCGTTCTTGCAAGAATGGGAGCATAATTTTTTTGTTTTGCCCTAAAAATAAGATTACCCGCTTAATGGATAACGTTCGCTACCAATGGGAAATTTTTTCTCATCTTAAATCGGATTTACACCAATGGAAACCATAAATTTCATATGAATAGATCTTTTTCATTTTAGATAGTGACTGGAGTTCTTCCATTTTATCTTATTCACTGGTAATGATCATTAATACTGGAAAAATTCTTTCCTTTCATTTGCTTTTTTGTTCCATCCATATTATAATATAATCTGAACGAGTCACACATACACCCTAGTACATATTCCTCGGCGCTGAGGACATCCCCGAAGAGCGGGGGATTTCGAGACATTTCTGACTGGCTGTCTTGCGTTTCTAATAAGTTGTTTAATAGTTGGCATGTTAAATCATATATATAAATGGACAACAAGTTTCAATCAAAACTAACTGAATAAGATTAGGAAAAGATAGTTCGAGTTAATGTAAGATTAGAAAACGAAGAGTAAACTGGGCTGTAGTTATTATCTCTAGAGCGGGTGGGACAAATTGCGTAGCATTCATAGCCATTCCGTATTCATAACCGAAAAACAGAAAAAAATTTATGTCTTATTCTATTCCATTTCTATTAGAAAAAAGGGATATATTAATTAAAGGAGCATTTAATATGGTATTCGATTCCATTTTTTATATTATTTTTTATATTATTCGTGTTATAATGTAAAAAACACATTAATATTATATTATTTTTAATATTTCATATTTTAATTCTTATTTTAAAATTTGTTAAATTATATATATATATATTATTTATTCCATATTATATCACATAATATATTATATTTTAAAAGGGTTATCTTATTTATGTTCTTTATGTTTATTTATATTTAATTATATTAGATAGAGGTACTATATCAATCAATCATATTATTTATTAGTTACATTATGTAATATTTTTTATATTATTATTTATATTCTTTAACTTTAATTTTAATTTTAATTTTAATTTTAATTTTAATTTTAATTTTAATTTTAATTTTAATTTTAATTTTAATTTTAATTTTAATTTTAATTTTAATTTTAATTTTAATTTTAATTTTAATTTTAATATAGTAAAGTTCTTTTTTTCCTGAAGGAGGTTTGATAGATATGGTTCAAGAAAACTGCTAAAGTTATAACTAGAAT